TGTTTTCCTTTGATATTTGGATTTTCGCTAAAATTTGGATTGATATTCAAATTAAAAAGAAGTAAGTTGCTTGGGATAAACCAAGGTTTCTCTTTATATTTATGATAAAGTATTAAAAACTCTGGAAATAAAAAAACTTTCGGATTCGATATGAAGTGATTTAAGATTAAGAATTTTTCATTCATTCCCATCCAATCAAAAGACACCCCCATCCAATCAAAAAAGACCTTTTTATAATTGATTTCGGAATTTGATTTAATTGGAAGATAAAAAAGACCATTATTATGAGAATTCTCTGTTATTTGGTCCTTATTAGGTTCAACCTGAATATTTGTATTAAATTTCCAACCCAAATATTTTCTATCTGTATTTTTTTCCATATATATAATATCACTTTTTTCTAGATAATTCTTGATAGGAATATTATTAAGTATGTTAAAAAAAGTTTCTTTATTTTTGGTGGAATTTTCTTGCTTCTTTATTGTTTCTAATGATGATCTATAAATATCAGACTTATTCTGAGTTTCAGAATTAATATATTTATATGAGAAAAGATCATATCTATAGTTTTTTTGAAAATTCTCCTCTTTATTTGGTAATAAATATACTTTCAAATTTTGTTTTTTTTTGTAATCCAATAATGGGTCTTTTTCATAGGAATAACTTTTCTTTAAATCATCATTTTGAGACATATGGCATTGATTTATTTGATTTCGCCATTTTTGTGGGACTAATGTAGACCATGTAATCTGAGATAAATCATATTGATAATGACTTCTTAACCAGTTTTTCCATGGATTCTTTTCATAATTTGAAAGTCTTACTTTGGAATCAAATATTCCTTGTGTTCCAAAAAAATCCTTTATTTCATTCTTAAGAAAAAAAGATGGTCCATTATATTGAAGAATAGATCTTAACTTATTGAAGTTAATAACTTGGGTTTGTGATAATTTAAAAAATACATATTTTTGTGACAAGTAAGATAAATCAAAAAAAATATGTGGCTTCTGCTTACTATTTCTAAGATTATCAAAAGCCTTTTTTATAGTCATAGGCGAAATGAAGTCAATTTTATTTTGTTTTTTTTTATTAATTCTTTCTTTATCTTTATTTTTTTCATTATTGTCAATGTATTTTTCAAGAATTTTTTTTGTTGATTCCATAAAAAGTTGTAGAGAAATTCTGCGCATATTAATTATACATAAAAAGATATCTACGTATATTTTTTCAATGCAAAATTGAAATATTAATTCAATATTTTTTCTTTTTAATATTTTCCAAATTTTTGGGGGTGATTCTCGATTATTCTTTTTATTTTTTTTCATTATTTCTATTTGATTTCTGATTGTGTTTCTTCTATCAATTCTATGTTTAATCTCTTCTTTTGCCTGTGAATAATCTCTAGATTTATTTTGACTAAATGATTCATGAATTATCTGAGTGCTGATTATCGAATCCTTTTCTGTTTGAGTTTCACTTGATTCATATATTTCTCTCGGTATAAATAATGGAATTTTCTTTCCTTTTAAAAGTATTTGTTTAAAAAAAAAAAATGCTTTTTCTTGTTGCTTTGTTATTTTTTTTAAAACTCTTTGAACTCTAAAATTTAAATTTCTTATTTCGACTTTGTAGTCTATATCTTTAAAAACGGGTTCAAAAAAGGAAGGTGTTTTTCGAGGAGGACCAAAAGGATATTCTGTTTCCATTCCCAAAACTGTTAAAAAACAAGAATCAAAATCATCTTGTTGCTTTCGATCTCTATCAGAGAGTCGTAGCTTAGATCCGTGCCACGGTTTCAAATGAAAAGGATATAAGATTTTGATCTGAAAACCTTCTATTAACCAATTTTTAGGAAATTCTGTTTTGGAGAATTGAAGACCATTATAGCTGCACTTTAAATAAATTTCTCTATTCCAATCTTGGAAATCTTCATACCATTCCGGAGATTGCCGTAATAAAATACGGCCAATATTCTTAGCTATTATCAATAAGGGTAATTTAATATACCTTCTAAAAATTGATTGTGCTAGTAACAGAATACTTCTTGTTTTTTGTGCATATGGAATGTTTTCCCAGAATTCCATTGCGTCTTCCTGGTTGTTTTTTTTTATTTGGAATTGTTGATCTAAAATTTCAAATTCTGACTTTTTACCCAACCAATCTCTAATATTAAAAAAAAGCTTCATTAGGTCGGATATAGGAAAAGGAAAATCTTCCATTTTTTCCAAAAAAAGAGGGGAATGGGGATTTCCTTGAGACAGTCCCCAAATAACCATTTTACGCCTTTGAATGCGCATAGATCCTTTGATTACGGCTCGACGAAAATCTGGTTCTTCCAAATAACTTATAAAACCCGAATCTCTATTAAATTTTGTATAAAGATTATAATTCTTGAAATTAGATTTCTTAAAACTTCGTTTGGAACGAGTTAAAAAAGCTATACGTTTAAATTTTCTTGTTCGAAGCTGGTGATCCAGCCCTTGCATTATGCTTTGTTCTT